TTTCTCTTTAGAGAATTCCCTTTAACCCCATAATATTGGATTATTTATTTGACACAAATAATTCAAGGGAAGTATCCAAATACATGTCCTATTCTTTTCAATAATCCATATGTGTAGCAATGAAATACTGTTGTTCCTCTACGAAGTGATATAAAGATTGATTTGAAAGAAATATCTATGATCTCTCTTCTCTATAAAGGGCCAGAAATACCTTGTTTACGTATCATTGGGAAGTGCATTAACATAAATACGGCAGTAAGAAGGGGTAATACAAAAGTATGTAAACTATAAAACCGAGTCAAAGTGGATTGGCCCACACTCGCACTTCCACGTAATAACTCTACTAAAGGAGATCCTATTACAGGAATAGCGTCAGGTATGCCTGTTACAATTTTGACTGCCCAATAACCTATTTGGTCCCAAGGTAAGGAATAACCAGTTACACCAAAAGATGCAGTCAATACAGCCAGAACCACACCTGTAACCCAAGTTAATTCGCGGGGTCTTTTAAACCCACCGGTAAGATAAACACGAAATACGTGCAGGATCATCATTAGGACCATCATACTTGCCGACCATCGATGAACCGACCGGATTAACCAACCAAAGTTAGCTTCAGTCATTATGTATTGAACAGAAGAAAAAGCCTCAGTAACAGTCGGACGGTAGTAAAAAGTCATAGCAAATCCTGTAGCTACTTGTACTAAAAAACAGGTAAGGGTTATTCCTCCTAGACAATAAAATATGTTGACATGGGGAGGAACGTATTTACTAGTTATATCATCTGCAATCGCCTGAATCTCGAGACGTTCTTCGAACCAATCATACACTTTATTGAGATAGGTAAACCAAGAGGACTCCCCCTCCGAGAACCGTATAGGAGAATTTCATCTCGTACAGCTCAAGCAAAAGCACACAAAGGCTGATTGCAACGGGTATGTAATCGAAAATTGGAAACTTCTTACTTTCTTTTTTGATTCAATCTTCTTTGACGAGACGAAAGAATAAAAAAATCCGATAACTCTTCTTTATGGTGATAGTGCCAAAACATCAAGTTGGCTCATTTGTCTTTATGGTGATCGTTAAAGGCCTCTTGAATCTTCTCGTTCCCTAGTTATTTTTCTTTTATTATTATTATTTTGATTTGTATGTAATTCAGCTTTTTTTTGATAGGAATTCTCTTGTTAAGACCCTATGAATTAATTAAAACCTCAGATTCATACTACACCCCCGATGATTATGATTCTGAAGAAAAACTTCAAGTTTCGCCCAAAGCTTCTCTGAGTAAGAACCATTGGATTATCACTTATTTAATGAATCGATAATCGATATCGATAATATAATAATGACTCAAAATCCAAAGCAAAGAAACTTTTGTCCTTTGCTTATGCTTAAAATAAGGATAAACAGGAGTTTCAAAGAAGAAAAAGCTTTGAATTTCGAATTTGCTAGTTTCTTATTCTTTGAAAAGGGTTTGGAGTCCGGCCACGGGGTCTAACTATTCAATATAAATCATAGTTCCACTATTTCATGATTTATTTCATATATTTCGTGTTTCAAATACTCGAATAAATATCCGACGAGGTAAAAACCTATCTTTATCAAGATAACAGATTGGTTCTCTGTACTAGCACTAGGATCAATTCTAACAAGTCACACACTCATATTCCGGAAATACAGAAACAAAAAAATTCCGCGGTCGAACTACCAAAATAGAATGGGGTAGAAATCTGAGCCCTAAATTAGTCACTTTAGAGTGAAAAGCCGAGACTTAATGATTCTTGTGGATCTAATTCATTGAAATTCCGTCCAGTAAAACGGAAGAATTATAAATCTCCAAAATAATAGATAAGAATATTGCAAAAAGAGCCATTGCGACACCCATCAAAGGAGTAGTTCCCCATCCAGGAGCTACTTTACCATATTCCGAATTCAACGGTTTCAACAACCCCCCTAGACCTGTTTGTTTTGGACGTGCTTTTGAGCTCTCCTCAACGGTTTGTGTAGCCATAAACCTTATTGTAGTAATTGAGATCTGTTGACTTTGTATACTATTCTGTTGTAAATAAACAATCTTATCATAGATTCATTGTGATCTTGAAATTCTATAATAATGGAAACAGCAACCCTAGTCGCCATCTCTGTATCTGGTTTACTTGTAAGTTTTACTGGGTACGCCTTATATACCGCTTTTGGGCAACCCGCTCAACAACTACGAGATCCATTTGAGGAACACGGAGACTAATTGAAGTAATGAGCCCCCAGGGAGGCTCATTACTTCAATTGAGATAATGAAAAATCATTTCTTAGTTGGAACTTTTGGTGGTTCGCGAAAAAAGATCGCGAAAAAAATTATCCCGAGAGTCGATACTAAGAGGAATGTATAAACCACTGCTTCCATAGGTTCGATCGTAGTTTACAATTATAACTTTCATACCTGTTTATTTTGAATCATCTCCCGGATAAACGGATAAAGAAAAAACAAGAGTCAAACAAATGGTAGTGATTCAAATTAGGATTTCTCTAATACCTTAGGTACTTAGGTAAAAGTAAAAATAAATAAAGAAGAAAAAGATCTTCCAGCAATGTTGTATCAGACGGCTTGTTTTCTTGTAGTCGGATCTCCTAGTTTTTGGAATGCTCCAAATTCGACTTGCGAATCTAAATCTGGATCAATACCCGCAAAAACATCTCTAAACAGGGTTCTAGCACCATGCCAAATGTGTCCGAAGAAGAATAGCAGAGCAAACGACGCATGTCCAAAAGTAAACCAACCTCTTGGACTGCTACGAAAAACACCATCAGATTTCAAAGTAGCACGATCTAATTCAAAAATTTCACCCAATTGAGCGCGTCTCGCATATTTTTTCACAGTAGCGGGATCGCTGTAACTGACCCCGTTAAGTTCGCCGCCATAGAACTCAACAGTTACACCGACTTGTTCAACACTATACTTCGATTCTGCCCTTCTAAAAGGAACGTCGGCTCTAACAATTCCGTCTCCATCTACCAAAACAACAGGAAATGTTTCAAAAAAAGTCGGCATACGACGAACAAAAAGTTCACGTCCATCTTTATCTCTAAAGATGGGGTGTCCTAACCATCCAACAGCTATTCCATCCCCACTGTCCATCGATCCTGCTCTGAATAATCCCCCTTTTGCCGGATTATTGCCGATGTAATCATAAAAAGCTAATTTTTCAGGAATTTTAGACCAAGCTTCTGTTAAACTTTGATTTTCGGCTAGCCCAGCACTCACTCTTCGATATATTTCTTGCTGAAAGTATCCCTGATCCCATTGATAACGAGTAGGACCAAATAATTCGATTGGAGTAGTTGCAGAACCATACCACATAGTTCCCGCAACAACAAAAGCAGCAAAAAAGACAGCAGCGATACTACTGGAAAGGACAGTTTCAATATTACCCATACGTAATCCTTTGTATAGACGTTGGGACGGACGGACACTAAGATGGAATAGGCCCGCTAATATGCCCAAAGTGCCTGCTGCAATATGATGAGAGGCTATTCCTCCCGGAACAAAAGGATCAAAACCTTCCACGCCCCATGCTGGGTTTACAGATTGTACTTTTCCAGTTAATCCATAAGGATCGGACACCCATATTCCAGGACCATACAAACCTGTTACATGAAATACGCCAAAACCAAAGCACGCCACCCCTGAAAGAAATAAATGAATTCCAAAGATCTTGGGCAAATCCAAAGAAGGTTTTCCTGTACGTGCATCAGAAAATATTTCTAGATCCCAATATACCCAATGCCAAATAGCTGCCAAGAAGCACAACCCCGAAAACATAATATGTGCCCCGGCCACTCCTTCGTAACTCCAAATACCCGGATTCGTTACAGTTCCTCCTGTAATACTCCAACCGCCCCATGAATTAGTTATTCCTAAACGCGTCATGAAGGGTATAACAAACATACCTTGTCTCCACATTGGATCAAGAACGGGGTCAGAAGGATCAAAAACTGCTAATTCATATAACGCCATTGAACCGGCCCAACCAGCAACCAGAGCCGTATGCATTATATGGACAGCAAGCAACCGACCAGGATCATTCAATACGACGGTATGAACACGATACCAAGGTAAACCCATGGAAATACCCCTTTATGAAAGAAAAATAGACACTATGTAACTTTATTGCATTGGAAAAATGGTGCTAGGTACCTGTGAATTATCGTGAAGTAAGGATTACTATTTGTTCTATTCTATTGGTAATAATGGAACAATTCTGTTTATACGAACAAAGAGAAGCAGATCTATTCTATACCCGATAAGTATCAATACGCAATGGGTGGTTGAATCATTTTGTATGAGCAAATGGATCCCTGCTTGTTCATCATTCGACGGGTATATTTCTAATAATTTGTCGTTAGGCATTCTGACTTCCTTTATCAAAGAGCTTCTCCAATCTATAGATAAAATACGATATGCTAAAGACCTATATTATGAGGACAATAAACTAAATCCACTATTACGTTTTCACATCAAAGTAAAATAGATTACTTCATTTTTTTTTCATTTAATGCCTATTGGTGTTCCAAAAGTACCTTTTCGAAGTCCTGGAGAGGAAGATGCATCTTGGGTTGACATATAGTGCGACTTGTCAGATATATTGGGTCATATGGGATTTCCCCATTCTCTCCCCCGATCGAGATATCCTCTGATTCGCCCAAGAAAAATTATCAAAAAATTGGAGCGTGAAGTGAAATTAGATCCATTTTAGGGGAATCCAGATTAACATTATCAATTAGAATAATTTATGGTTAACTTGGTTGGACCAATCAAATTATCCAGGCTCCGTTTAGAAAAAACCCAACTTAGTAATATACCAACGATTGCTGCGTCTATTTCTAATTCGAAATTTTGTATTATCATATTCTATATTTGACTAGGTTATTGATTGATACCTCATTAGAAATTCTCTTTTTTCCTATAATACTAAAAAATAGGAATGATACCTGTTAATCAATTGAGTAAAACAGGATGAATGAGTCGAAATTTTGGCCGAAGACATGAAATCGATTCAACAAAAATATGTAGCAAAACGAAATGGTAGTAGGTACATTTGTCCTATATGTGCAAATCACAATCGGACTTATCTTTACCTGGAGTAGAACATAAACCTAAAAGAATTCAAGAGGCCCATTCAGGAACAAGAAAATGACATCGTGATTGAGGGTGGATCTCGATGAAAGAATACATCAATTGAGAAGTTAAATCAACGAGTTTAATGAATTTTTTTCTATTCGATATTAGAGTGAAATTCTAGTGAAAGGGTTACAAACTTTTCTTTCGTATAATAAAAACTGGAAGAAAAAGCTCCTTCGTTAGAAAGATTTTTTTATTTTTAAAAAAGAGCAGGAGCTTAAATCTATATATTGAGTCTTTTTTTCATGATTCTTTTGACCCGTATGCATTAAAAGGTGCATGTACGGTTCCTAAGGGATACAATTTTCTCCTAATCAACCGACTTTATCGAGAAAGATTACTTTTTTTAGGCCAAGAGGTTAATAATGAGCTCTCGAATCAACTTATTGGTCTTATGGTATATCTCACTATAGAGGATCGTAACAGAGAGCTTTATGTGTTTATAAACTCTCCCGGTGGATGGGTAATACCCGGAATAGCGGTTTATGATACCATGCAATTTGTGCCACCAGATGTACATACAATATGCATGGGATTAGCCGCTTCAATGGGATCCTTTGTCCTGGTCGGGGGAGAAATTACCAAACGTCTAGCATTCCCTCACGCTTGGCGCCAATGAGTTTTTTATTTGAGATAAAAAAAGAAGTCTATGCCTTCGCCATATGAAATAAAAATTTTGCGTAATAATAGCATGGCATTTCGAATTCGATATGATAAAATTTTTTCTCAAAACATTCAATTATGTATCGAAAGAGCAGTATGAAATACTTAGTATTTCCGATTTGATCTATCGGAATCTCAGTGTCACAAACTTTTTTCACACCGAAAAGCTCTGAAGAATATTTATATTTAGGTTATGAAACATTTTTCCGTATTTTATTTGATCGGATCAAAAAGAAACTTTGGGATTGCTGAATCACAGACGGAATAAATATAGAAAGCAACGGAACCATCATAGTATTTTGAAGTCCTACAAAAAGAAGGGTGGTAATTGGACCTTTTTTCGATCTGGGTATGAGAAATCCTTAGGAAATTCCAGTCATGAGCCGTATGCAATACGCAAAAGATGCCTGTACGGTTCGATTTTTTCTTGTTAGTCTCTTTACCCCATTCGTCGAAACCCTTTTGTATGTTATATCACCAGGGTAATGATCCATCAACCTGCGAGTTCTTTTTATGAGTCCCAAACGGGAGAATTTATCCTGGAAGCGGAAGAACTACTGAACCTGCGCGAAACCATCACAATGGTTTATGTCCAACGAACAGGTAAATCTTTTTGGGTTGTATCCGAAGACATGGAACGGGATGTTTTTATGTCAGCAATAGAAGCCCAAGCTCACGGAATTGTGGATCTTGTAGCAGTTGAATGAAAATAGCAAGGATTTCAAAAAAATCCGCGATTTGATTGAGATTTAATTTATCGTCTTACCCGGTTCTTGAATATTCTATTAAATAGAAAAAATTCATAAGCATCCGGTTAGGAGCGATCTAAACCAGCTCAGTCTGTATACGATTCAGCATGCCAACTATTAAACAACTTATTAGAAACACAAGACAGCCAATACGAAATGTCACGAAATCTCCCGCTCTTAGGGGATGTCCTCAGCGCCGAGGAACATGTACTAGGGTGTATGTGCGACTCGTTCAGATCATGGGCTGGAACAAAAGAAAGGAACCAATAACAACCAGTAGTAATCCGTAGGAATGATCAGTACCAATAAATAAAATAGAATAAAATGCAATTTTTCCATTCACTGGCTAAAATCTATTCTATTCCCCTATTGCGTATGAAATTTATGGTTTCCGTTGGTGCAAATCCAATAAGCTGAGAAGCAATTCCCCATTGGTAACAAATGGTTATTCATTAAGCAGGGGAAATCCTATTTATTAGTTAAGAAGAAGAAATTTTATACTTCCAAGAACGGCCTAACAGGATCAGCTACCTAGCTAACCTTCAGAATTTAATACCGTTACTGTATAGGTAGATCTCATTATGAAAGACCTATTACTGGATAATTCATGGGTAGAGCCACACAACGGTGTGAACTATACAAGTTACAAAAAAAAAGAAGATTCATTAAATGAAGGAAAGGGCTCCGGTGTATAGAGAGGACCTCACCGTTTAAGAAGTAACCATAGAAACGATGGAACCACTCTATTCTTTTTATATTTACTCTATATATCTATTTGACTATATTATTGATATTAGATATCAATCAATTTCTTATTTTTAGACAGTACACTTCGAAATAAGAAAAAATTGTGGTTGGGAAGGTTATAGTAGCAAAAGTCATTGGAATTTTTATTTTATATATCCGAAGAATCCGTTTTGTTATAAATAAATCAGTAAGGGGAAAAAGAATAACTGACAGACAGCAACTCAATTAGTTATTCATCAAAGTTTCATTTATTCAATGACTAGAATTACACGAGGATATATAGCTCGGAGACGTAGAAACAAAATTTGTTTATTTGCATCAAGTTTTCGGGGGGCTCATTCAAGACTTACTCGAACTATTACTCAACAGAAAATACGAGCTTTAATTTCGTCTCATCGCGATCGAGATAAGAAAAAGAGAGATTTTCGTCGTTTGTGGATTACGCGGATAAATGCAGTAATTCGTAATAAAGGAGTATCCTGTAGTTATAGTAGACTAATAAATGATCTGTACAAAAGTCAATTGCTTCTAAATCGTAAAATCCTTGCACAAATAGCTATATTAAATAGGAATTGTCTTTATATGATTTCCAATGAAATATTGGATCCATTGGAGTAATTTGAATAGAATTCCCCGGAGAATCAACTCCGGGAAGGTAGAGGAGAAAATAGGATAAGATTAATATAAAGTTGTCAAAATGAACAAAGGAATTAAATAAAAAATGATTTATTCTTTCCCGCTGCTTTTTTTATTATGACACACGAATCAAATCCGGATTTTCCTATTTTTCGAACACAACACCAACCTAGTTTTAGTTCGAATTGGTATTTTGATGCGATTGAAAAGTAAGCTAAACCTATTTATTTCTAGTTCTAAGACCTATTGTTTGAGCAGTCGACTCAGTTCTTTCAAACTGTTTCTCGTTATTAAGAAAAGGTAACAAAGATAAAATACGAGCTTGTTTTATAGCAATAGTAATTAATCGTTGTTGTTTCAAGGTCAATTTATTTACGCGTCTTGACAATATTTTTCCTTGTTCACTAATAAATCGACTAATTAAACTCATGTTTCTATAATCAATTCGATCCCCCGATTGAATCGGGGGCAAACGCCTACGAAAAGATCGCTTCGATTTAAGAAAGGGTCGCTTGGATTTATCCATGGTTTGTTTATTCCTTTTCCCGAAATCCTATTTCGGTCGGATTTAAAATAAATTACAATTAAAAAATAGGATTTGGTTTGTTTATATATGGGTTTATTTAAATTCGAATTTATATTTAGATATTAGAATATATTATAATATGTCATTTTGACTATTCCATTTATTTTTTTATCTCCCCATGAGTCGTATGTTTGGAACAATAGGGGCAGAATTTTCTCAATTCCAATCGACTAGGTGTATTGTGTCGATTCTTTTGTGTAATATATCTGGAAATACCCCTTGAGTCTTTATTAACACTGTTTTGAACACAACTGATACATTCCAAAATAATCGTTACTCGTACATCTTTACTCTTGGCCATGAAACTCCTTTGGATTTTTGATTCACTCAACTCTTCTCTTCTATATTTTTTATCTACAGAAAAAAAAAATAAATAAAAATTAGAACGAAATCAAATTATGAAAGATTTCGTTACAATCAATAGATAGTAATTAATAAGTAATACAATTAACTATATTTCTAATCTAATTGTATTACATTTTATTAAGGATCGTGTATGATACTATTGCCATAGACTGGCATTTCCTTCTCTTTTTTCACTCTCTGAATTTGATTCAAACCTTATAATCCTATTTTAGTTGTGATGGAATCGACTTTTATTCTTTCTCTTTCATCCCTTCTTGGAATTCTAAAAAGGGAAAAAAGAGAAAAAAGGGAGGTAAGATGTAGTTTTGTATATGGAATTATATCTCTAATCTTATTCAAACCCGCCCACGTCAATAACTAGAATGAAAAAAAGGAAATGTCAGCGCATCTGGGAATAAACGATTGATCTCTATCAATAGACCTGCTAAAGATCCGAACCATATAGTACTTAGTACCGGTGCCACAGATAAATATGTTTTTAGATCTCGCATTGAAAATCCTCCTTTTTTTATTTTTTATTCTATTGTAATACATAAGGCTAATACATATATGATCAGATACATAGGTAGTTGCAGTTAAGGATTAAGGATCGCTTGGATTTGTACGCGGAATCCCTAATTGAAATTAAAATGGATAACAATTCCGTCGAAAATATTTCCCCTTTCTTAATAAAAAATAAAAAAAGCCCTTTTCTTGAACATTTCAAAAAGAAAATGCATTTTCTTTTTTTATTATATGTGGTAGAGGATATGAGACCAAAAAGAAGAAAGGGCAAGATAAATGAATATATCAATGAAAAAAAAATGATATGGAAAACAAGGCAGGAATTCTCTACAATGACACTGTAGACCAATTGAAAGGGATGTAGCGCAGCTTGGTAGCGCGTTTGTTTTGGGTACAAAATGTCACAGGTTCAAATCCTGTCATCCCTACCTAGGACTTCTCCTCTGAGCATTAACAAGGGATCAGACCGATTAAGATTAAATTGGACATACATAATCTTTCATTTTTCATACTATAAATGAAAGATTATGTATGTAAGATGTATTAGGTTAAAAAAAAAAGAAATCTTATTAT